AATCCAAGAAAAAAAGGAGCGTTAAAAAAAAAAAAAGAAAGATAAAACAAAGAAAAGATCCACCCCCTGTGAGGGAATGAAATGAAGAATCTGTGAAAGAACAAACTAAAAAATAGTGAATTTGTCGAAATATTAGATCTTTTCTTCTTCTTTTTTTCATTTCACTTATACTATTTTGGTTGGATTTGTGACCAATGGAAGTGGAAGATGGGTCATATGACACCTCGTTATATGATTCTATAAAGAAGACAGTAGATTATAAAATCTAACGAATGGGATAAATAATGAAAAATTCAAGGGGATTAAAAAAAAATGGGATCAGGAATTTAATTGTTTATTACGTTTTTATTCCGTATGGATAATGGATATAAAGATCTTCCTATGTTATACTATTCCATTCTCGACGATGAATAGATTTGATAGCTCAGATATTGTTATTCATGATAGTGATCCGATTGAATATCATCGGGATGTATTCTTTCCATTGAATTTACAGGAAAAAGATTTAGAATCTCTATGGGATTAGATCCCGAGTTATTATGAAGTAAAAAAAACTATGAAATTATGGAAGTCAATATTCTCGCATTTATTGCTACTGCACTGTTCATTCTAGTTCCTACTGCTTTTTTACTTATCATTTACGTAAAAACAGTCAGTCAAAATGATTAATTTTTTGAATCAAGCTTGACTTCTTAGTTCTTATCAATAATGAAAGAAATGAAAGGGATTCAAATTCCACGTCTTAAATGAAATGAGCTGATTAGCAGTATATGAGATTTGATAGTACGGTAGAAAGAAATATAGGAACCTTTCTACCACACTATCAATTATTATATAATATAAAATTCGAAAGTTAAACTGTATAAAGATCTATAGGCTTAATGTGAATCACTCCGTAATATATATATAAATATCAATATACATATAAGTAGTACCTAAATTCGAGGTCTTTGCTACATCCATGCTACATAATTTTATTTGTACCGATTTAACTCAATTCGATCTAATCGAATGCCTACCCTTACCCCTATGCCTTACGGTTCTAATTACTAGTTTTTTATTATTTATTATTTATATTGATTCCAATATGGATCCCAGGATCCACTGAAACAATCAATGGAAGAAGATATGGTATGGGCGTAGAATAGATTATATAAAAAAACCTAGTCATCTTTTATTTAGAGTAAATTCGGTTGGAAAAAATTGCATATCATGTATGTGTATTCCTTTTATTTTCAAAATACGAACTCGTGAATCATTAAAATATTTTTTTGATTGAAAGGTTATTCGTCATCTATTACATTTACATGTACTTTACTGGATTCCTTTATAATTTTGAAATGAAGATATTTTTTTATTAAAAAACGTTTTGCAAAACGATCTATGAAACTATTAATACAGTTTGATTACTCAACTCAATTAAATTAGTAATGACCCTAGAGTCCACTTCTTCCCCATACTACGAGTGAAAGGGAAAATGTAAAGACTACCATTAAAGCAGCCCAAGCAAGACTTACTATATCCATGTTAATTATGTCCCCTATCTCTATGAATATGAAGAAACTCTTATTGATCACTAATAATAATGTAATCAATGGGACAGAGTCAAAAAGGGATTCTTAACGAAGGCTGTTGATGAACCAATCCAATAACTCCACCCACGACAAGTTCATATATGATTTATGGTAGAATTCGGAAGCATTAAGTACAAGTAAGATAAACCGTTACTTTCTTGTAATTATAAAATCAAGGGAATGCTATTAATGGAACATGCAAGAATAGTAGGACCCATTGTTTCTTTTGTTACCCTTCATAATAAAAAAGCATAACAATATACAATCAAGATAGATCACTATCTATCACATATCTCTATCTACCATTTTATCTAATCTTTACGGCCTACCGAGTGTCTTTGTGAAAGACTCGGGAGTCCTTCTATTCTATTCTATTCTATTCTATTACATTCTTTCTTGGACGTTACCGAAAATAAATGTATTTATTTTTTTCAACCTTTATTCTTTCTTTTTTAGTATATAAAAAATTTTATATATATTAAAAAAGCCAATTATTCATCCAATCCAATATTGATTGAATGTCTGAGCACTCATAAATTCTCTAGACAAATTAGTACTGGAAGTCTTGCTAGACTAGCCCTTCCTATACTAAAACCCTCTCTGAATCCCAGGCGCAAGGTTTGAAAGTCTTTTAACCTCCAGCTTCTAAAAATAAAGCAAGTATCGGAAGTTAGAGCCTTTTTCCTCTGCTTATGCTAAGCAAGCATTCGGCGGTTTATATTATATCAGCAAATGAAAACAAAGGGATTTCCGCTTTTTTATTGATCAGGCGACACCCGGATTTGAACTGGGGAAAAAGGATTTGCAGTCCCCCGCCTTACCACTCGGCCATGCCGCCAAAACGATAAAAATAGATGGAAATCCTATTTTTTTTATCCCTTTCCTACCTAATAAACCTAAACTAAAAAAAACCCTTCCTTTTTTTA